GTATATATATTATAAGTATATGCAGTAGATTCATAGTGGTTAGTGGCCCATTCGGGAACGAGAATTTTGATTTACTTAAGGAGTATAAGTCTAGGGTAAATTGGGTTTAGTGATATTGGATTTGATAAATATCAACGAAATGAATTGTTTCAATACCAACCCTAATGGAATTGACTTGAATTGACCTGACCCCCATCAGAACGGAACGAAATTCATTTGATTGATACATGGACCTACCAATTCAACATAGATCCAAGATATTTCATTGAATCATGTGATGAAGAGATTCAGTTTGTCCCCCGAACCAAATTTCAATTTTTAGAGAAAAAAAGATTTTCGATAACTTCTTGATCCCCGTTACCAGATTTTCATATTTCTCATTTGTTAATTTCCTGGCTTAGTGTGATATAGAGATACGCCTATCTTATCTTAACAAGGAGTGATTCAATGAATGAAAGTGGAAGAAATGAAGTTTAACCTTCTTTTATGTCGGACCAATCACTTCCCAAAAAAGTCCTTTACTTCGTCCTATTTTTATTATTATTTTTTTTTTTGAATATTAATTTCTATAATAGATTGATATTATAGAATCGAATGGCGGTTGAAATGAGTGATTCATAAGTCTAAATGAGGAATCAAAAAATGCTATGGTATGGGATCACAAAAGACGGAAAGATCCTTCAGATCTAGTCATACCATTCCATTATATTGACAATTTAAAAAAGCTGTTCATACTATGAGCATTGTATGCTGGCGGTCGGGCAAGTATGCCCCCATCGTCTAGTGGTTTAGGACATCTCTCTTTCAAGGAGGCAACGGGGATTCGACTTCCCCTGGGGGTAGGGTACTACGAAAGGAAGTTGATCGTGGATTATCAATAAGCCTACAATTGATTCTTCCTGGGTCGATGCCCGAGCGGTTAAAGGGGACGGACTGTAAATTCGTTGGCAATATGTCTACGCTGGTTCAAATCCAGCTCGGCCCAATAATTCGCTGATCCACCATGAAATGATATAACCCCTTTTGTTTGCCATAAATGCCAGATTCAAAAAAGTCCAATTTTCTGATATATCCCTACCTCTATTTATTTTTTTAGTTGCTCTATTTATTTGTTCCCATAAATTCTGATCTTGCTAACGATCTAGGTTCATATCAGGATCATTAAGTATAAAGTCTAATGAAAAGAATAAAGTAAAGACAAAAAAAGACTTTTTTTTTCAGTGAAAAATAGATTACCAATCGATTGGGCAATAGCGAAACGAAAGGATTACTAGTAATCCGTGCTGCTCTCACTAAAGTGTATATCCTTGTGGATATCAATATATCACTCGCGTCTCTGTTAAAACACGACGATTTTAATCTAAATAGAAATGGTTTGAATGAAATCATAAGAATATGTATGCCGTACATTTTATTTCCCCGGGATTGTAGTTCAATTGGTCAGAGCACCGCCCTGTCAAGGCGGAAGCTGCGGGTTCGAGCCCCGTCAGTCCCGACGGATCCAAGTCTAATAAAAAAAATCCATCAATATATCTCTCCATTTTCTGTTAACTGGGTACAAATGGTAGAATTTAATTCCCAACGGTATCCTTCTTTTTTTTTTCTTTTTTGGTTCGCATTTCTCATCAACCGTTACCGGTTGATGAGAAAGAGACATGTGTGAATTGCTACAATTATTGGTAGCATGATATTCAGGATTCCAAGAGATACTGTATTGGGTCTGGCTTTTTTTTTTCGACTGCTCACGATCCGTGTATGTAATAGAATCGAGTACCATATCGTTATATCGTTCCCGGGAGCACATCCACAAATGGAATTCATTTCTTGTACGATACAAAATGAATTTAAGATAGTTACTTTGATAAAATACTTTTCAGATTAAAAATATCTTCTTTTCTGATTTCAATTTTGTGTAACTTAAATTACTCGTTTGAATTTAAAACAATCTATCTCATTCAAATTTCATGCCGAACTTTTGATATATGCGTTCGATTACTAATCCAAAGAAAGAGGGAGGGTATTTTTAATAAAATCAAGATAAAGATCAACCAAGGATCTCGCCCCTCTTAGAGAGGGAATGAATAATCTTTTTTTTTTTTAAGGGTATTGTCGAAGAAAGAACAAAATCGAAAATAGTCAATTTCATGGAATATTTTATTTTTTTATACCGGGACTCGTCTTTATCACACTTCTTTTTCTTTGTTTTCCAAGAAAATTAGATCTTTAAAAAAAAGGAGTTTCGAACTTAACTCTTTTCGATTTCGTTTCTATTCTTTGTTTGGGTTTATTTGTAAACCATTTGTAAATAATGGACGTGGAAAGCGGTTAGATGGTTGTACAAGGAACGCGGTAGGTTATAGAAAAGACAGAATGGCAAAGAATGATAAATAAAAATCAAGTATTTAAAGTATAAACTAAAGGAATTCTTTTGATTGACTCAGGAATCAAAGTTTGTATTCGGTGTGTGGATAAAAGATCTGCCTATGTTATACTATTCAATTCTCGACGATGAATCGACTTGATAGCTCAGATATTGTTATTCATGATATTGATCCGATTCGATATCATCGAAATGGAATTCATCCCATTGAATTTACAAGCGAAAGGTTTATCATCTCTATGGGATAAAATCCCGAGTTATTGCGAAGTAAAAAACAAAAAAAAACGAAACGATGAGATTATGGAAGTAAATATTCTCGCATTTATTGCTACTGCACTGTTCATTCTAGTTCCTACTGCTTTTTTGCTTATAATATATGTAAAAACTGTCAGTCAAAGTGATTAATTTGAATGAAACTTGACTTCTTAGTTCTTATCAATGATTTAAGAAAAAAGATTCCAATTTCACATCTTAAATGAAATGACCGGACTAGAATCAGCAGTAGCCTATGAGATTCGATAGTATGGTAGAAAGATTCATATATGAATCTTTCTACCATACTATCTATTTTTATTATTGTAATGTAGAAAGATACAAACTGAATAGAGATCAATATACAATATGTATATGTATCTTCATACATGTTAATATCAATTAAATATATGTAATGTACATAGTATCTCAATTCTATTTCTTTGCTTTATCTATTTTATTTTTGTTGATTGGAATCAACAAAAATAATCGAAAGGCAACTCTTACGATTTTCTAATTTCTCGATTTCTTATTATTTGCAATATGAATCCCGGTATCCATTAAAAAAGAATCAAATCAATGAAGGAAAAACTATATTGGGCATATATTACTAAAAGAAAAGAAAGTTAATAAAAGAAAAGAAAGTAATCTTTTTTTAGCATTCCGAAGAAGTTATCATAGAACTCCTTGGATCATCTGTCAACCGCTCAATCAATTACTTCTTCGTATTTCGAAAAGGGGTACCCCACCGATTTTGAACCTTTGAGCCGTGATATGAAAGGAGTCAATAAAGCATAGCATAAATCAAAATTTCTAAATACTAAATAAAACAAGCGGTACGTGCGAAATATGTGACTCGACCAAAGCAAGATCTTATTAAATATCGGAACTTCTTTCTTTTCTCTTTGAACAGTAAAAAGGACAATAAAAACAACTAAAAAGGGGTCCAGTCTTCCTCGTTCTTCCTCACTGTCCCTATATAACTCTGGTAAGAGCCGGTTCGTCGAAATAGAAAATTTCGGAAGACGTTGGTTGTAATCAATTTCCTATCATTCATATCCCTTTTCCTTTCAAAATACGAATCTGGGAATTTTTGAAATATTTGTTTGATTTTGGTTGTGAAAGAGTATTATTCATATATATTCGGAATGGAATACAATTCTTCCACTCGAATCCAAGCCGATAGAATTTCGAAATGAAGATATTTTTATTAATGAATTAAATATTAAGTTAATTAATTAATTAAATAATTAAAAAGGCTTTGCAGAACGATCTAGAAAAAATCTATAAAAAAAAGTGATACAATTTTATTCCCTAACTAAATTAGTAGTATCTCTAGAGTCCACTTCTTCCCCATACTACGAGTGAAAGGGAAAATGTAAAGACTACCATTAAAGCAGCCCAAGCGAGACTTACTATATCCATGTGAATTATGTCCCCTATCTCTATGAATATGAAGGAATGATTCCATTCTTGTTTACTAATAATAGTGGAATCACTAGTGCAGAGTCAAAAAGGGATTCTGACCCAAGACCCTTGATGAAAGATTCCAATAAATATAAATATGAAACACTCCCATAAATCCACGTATAACAAGTTCTTATATGATTTCGAGTAGAATCGGGAAACATTAAACAAAATACGCAGTCACATGAGTCTGTATACTCTGTATACAAAGTATCTTCTGCCCCTTCCATAACTATTAATTCGATTTTCCGTCTGACTATCCAATCTAATTCAAGACCCGGTAAGTAGACACTACATTAGTAGTGGAAAGAAATCGGTAACTCTTGATTTGATATGATAGCCCTTCCACTACTATACTCTTCCCTTGAATCCTAGATGCAAGGATTTACAGCACTTTAAAGAGCAGAACCCCCAATAAAGTATCAAGAGTTTTTTTCCTACGCCAGTTTTGCTGGTAAAAATTCGGCGAGTTATACCAGCAAAGCAGAATAAGGGATTTCGAGTCTTGTCTTTTGTTGATCAGGCGACACCCAGATTTGAACTGGGGAAAAAGGATTTGCAGTCCCCCACCTTACCGCTCGGCCATGCCGCCAAAACTCTACAAAATAGATGAAAATATTCCCCGTTTGCTTGTTTTGTTTGGGGGGGGTTACTAAATGTCTTTTTTTTTATTGTACTTCCATCTGAAATCTCGTGTTCCTTAATTCCTTGCCTAAAAGAAATCCCTCCTTTTTTTTGAAGTGGATCCATCCCTTCAATTGATTTTATAGTATCTCAAAACACACAATATCTAAATCCCTCTCTTTTCTATTGAAAAACCAAATATGGATTTTCAGTCACAAAAGAAAAAATTCAGGACAAATTGGAACCATTAACTATTGACTGGAAAACTCTTGTATTT